ATGAAATTCATTTGATTGATACATGTACACACCAACCAATTCAATATAGATCCAAGATATTTCATTGATAAAGCAACTTGTCGATAAAAACAATTTTGCAAGCATTTATGGATACCTATCCCTCTTCTCATATTTCAAAATTGATCTTTTTTTAATTTCCTGAATTTCTTGTCTTAGTATGAGATAGAACTACCTATAATCTTATAATAATGATTCAAAGAATGATTGAAAGTATGATAAATGGAGTTTAATCCACTTTTATGACATATAGCAGAGCAATCACTTATTAGTTTTAGAATATTTAGAATTTTGAATGTTTTTTTTTTAAGAATTTACTTCTAATTACTATTTTCATTTTTTATTATCGAATTTTATATTAATTCATAGTAATATATATAATTGATATATAATTAATATTACTCTATTAAAAAATATTATAATATTTATATATCACTCTAATTATTTTAACTATAAGATATAAAATAACTATAATTAATGAATCTATAGATTCATTTATTATAATATTAATTATATAATTATAAAAATAATCTTTATTTGATAATAAATAATCAAAATTGAGTAATAGTAATATAGATTATATATAATCTATATCAAATTAGTTATATAAATAAACTAATATAACTAATAAATACCAATTGAAATTTGAAATATAAAGATCAAATAATTTTGATAAAAATCAAATTTTTTATAGAATAAAAAAATGGTAATTAGAATGAACCATTCATAAAATAAATATAAATGACAAATTATAAAATTCTATGGAATCATGAAAGACATAAAAACCCTTTGAATTGATTCACATTATTCCATTTTATTTATATTGACAATTTCAAAAAACTATTCATACTATGATCATAGTATGATGGCAGTTGGGCAAGTATGCCCCCATCGTCTAGTGGTTCAGGACATCTCTCTTTCAAGGAGGCAGCGGGGATTCGACTTCCCCTGGGGGTAGGGTACTACGAAAGAAAGTTGATCAGGAATTATCAAAAAAAAAAAGCCTATAATGGATTCTTCTTGGGTCGATGCCCGAGCGGTTAATGGGGACGGACTGTAAATTCGTTGGCAATATGTCTACGCTGGTTCAAATCCAGCTCGGCCCACTAATTCGCCGATCCACCATGAAAGGTTATAACCCTTTTTTTCTTCTTCATAAATTTTTGATACGGAAGAATAAAAAAAAGTCCGATTTTTGGATATCTTTCTACTGCTATTTATTTGCTCTGTTTTTTTTTTTTTCAAAAAATTATTATCTTAATAATGATCTCGATTCAGATTAGGATCTGTAAGTATAAAGTTTAAGAAAAGAATAACGAAAAAAAGGAGTTTTTTTTTCGTTATTCTTTGAAAGATTGATTTGATTAGCAATCAATTTTGCAATAAATAAAAATGACTAATAATCTATGCTCCTCTCATTAAAGCGCATGTCTGTGTGTATATCAATACATTACTCGCGCCTCTGTTACAATATGTAGATGAAAATCTACATATAATCTAAAATCTACATAGATCCACATAGAAGGGGTTTGAAGGCAATGAAATCATAAACATATATGTTGTACATTTTTTTCCCTGGGATTGTAGTTCAATTGGTCAGAGCACCGCCCTGTCAAGGCGGAAGCTGCGGGTTCGAGCCCCGTCAGTCCCGACACGGATCCAAATCCAATCAAAATAGATATATCAATTCATCTCTTACTTTATTGGAAAAGAGAGAACAAATAACATAACAGAATTTTCGGATCTTTCTTGTTTTATAGTTTTTATATTTTATTTTTTCACATTTATTATGAAACCAAACAAATCTGGAAATTTTCAGTTCTTCAAGAAGTACTTTTTCATGGGAGAAAGGCATATGTAGATTAGTACAATTATTGCTAGAATCATATTCAGGATTCAAACAATAGATACCAGAATGGGCTTGGCTTTTTGAATTACTCCCGGTTTGGGAGTACTATATGTTTCTGGGGAGCACATACAAAAATTCCATTTGTACGATACAAAATCAATTTCACATAGTTACTTTGATATAATTTTTGATATTAAAATATCTTTCCGATTTTGTGTAATCTCAATTATTAATTCAAATTACGAATTTGAATTTTAAAGAATCTATCTCATTCAAATTTCACACTGGACTTTTGATATATATGTCCCATTCCTAATTCAAGTAAAGAGGATATTACTAAGATCAAACAAGGATTCCATCTCTTTTAGCGAAGTAATTTTTTATTATTTTTTTAGTTTAAGTTGAAAAAAGTTTTTTTTTATTAATGATAAATAAAATACTAAAAGAAACAAATTTTTTATTGGATCAGTAATAAAATTTATAATTTGGTATGGATAAAAGATCTTCCTATGTTATACTATTCAATTCTCGACGATGAATTGATTTGATAGTTCAGATATTGTTATTCATGATATTCTAATACGATTCGATATCATCGCGGTGTAATTCATACTATTGAATTTACAAGCCAAAGATTTCTCATTTCTATGGGATTAAATCCTGAGTTATTGCGAATAAAAAAAAAAAATGAAACGATGAAATTATGGAAGTAAATATTCTCGCATTTATTGCTACTACACTGTTCATTCTAGTTCCTACTGCTTTTTTACTTATAATATACGTAAAAACAATAAGTCAAAGTGATTAATTTGAATTAAACTTTACTTTTTAGTTCTTATGAATGACTGAAGAGAATAAAACAAAAATCAAAAGGATTCAAATTTAGCGTCTTAAATGAAATGAGTGTACTATAATTATCAGTATTCTACGAGAGTAGTATTCTATGAGATCCGATAGTATGGTAGAAAGATATCTATGAATCCTTCTACCATACTAGCTATTATAGTTATTGGAGTGTGTAAAGTATAAAGATATATATTGTAGGTTGATCTATATTCAACCTGTATATCTTCATATTCATATAGATTTATTTCATATAGATTAACTCCCTATATCTAATGTTAATGTACATAGTATCCCAATTCTATTTCTTTGCTTCATCTATCGATTTCATTTATGTTTATCTTGATTCTAATCAATCTCGAAAGGCAACTCTTACTCTTATGATTCTAATTCCTAGATTTCTGATTCTTTTCAATATGAATCTTCATATCCATCGGAAGAATCAAATCAATGATGGAAAAAATGTTATGGGCATATAGTAATAAAATAAGATTTTTTTACCATTCTAAAGAAGTAATTGATTGAACAATTTTAAAATGATAGAGGGGTTCGGTTCCGTGGAAAGGTCTTCTCTTCGGATTTCAAAAATCATTAGCAAACCCCATCTTTAACGTTTAAAGCATGATATGAAATGAATTCCATAAAGCAAAAAAAAGCATAACTAAAATAATTAATAAAACGAGTGGTAAGCATGCAATATGTGAGTGACTAGCCCGAGGAAATATCTTATTACGCGGAGCATCTTGTTGGACAACCACTATGTCTATGTTCTTTTGGGTCGAAAGTATATATACATTTTCAAATTATTAAGCAAAACTTTTTTCTTTGAACAGTAAAAAAGGGAAAAAACAAATAAAAGTAAAAAAAAAAAAAAGGCTCGGCAGAACAATCTATAAAACTATTGATACAGTTTGAGGTTGATTCCTCAATTAGTAGGACTTCTAGAGTCCACTTCTTCCCCATACTACGAGTGAAAGGGAAAATGTAAAGACTACCATTAAAGCAGCCCAAGCGAGACTTACTATATCCATGTGAATTATGTCCCCTATCTCTATGAATATAAAAGAATTATTTCATTATTTTTCACTAATCATTATTGTTTACTAATAATAGTGAAATCACTAGCGCAGAGTCAAAAAAAAAATTCAGGCACAACACCATTTACCATTGATGAAACAATCAACTAACAAACGAGTTCTTATATGATTTTGAGTCTAATGGAAAAACTTTGTCTTTCTTTTGTTGCCCTCCATTTCATTTTTGAAAAAGTAGAAAAGTTGAGAATCAAGCTAGATCACACATACCTACTCCTTTCTCATTTGATCTAATCTTTACCGTCTCCTAATTGTTTCATAGAGTCGCTCGAGAAACGGCCTATTCCATTCGTAACTGCGGGTTACCAAAAAGAAGGAATTCGCTTTTTTACTTAATATAACTTTCTAAAAAGTTATAGAACGAAAAAAAAATTATCTATTCAATAGATAATTCTATTGATAATTCTATATCAGTAGTCAAAAGACTATCATATCAAGATTTAATGATTCCTTTTCATTATTAGAATCTTTCCTTGAAGCCTAGACGCAATAATTTATAGCATTTTATTTTAGAAAACCAAATCCCTAACGCGGATGCTTCGAATCAAACAAATAAAAAGAGTCCTTTTCTTCCACTTGCTTCTGCTGGAAAAAAATGCAAGTTATATCAGTAAAACTAAAGAGAGAATTTCAATTCTTTTTTTGATGAGGCGACACCCGGATTTGAACTGGGGAAAAAGGATTTGCAGTCCCCCGCCTTACCGCTCGGCCATGCCGCCAAAACGATAAAAAATATATGAGAATAGTCCTTTTTTTTTTTTTATGTGTATCTGCTATCCTGTTTTCCTTTATTTTTTTCCTAAACTAAAAAAAAAAAATATAAAATAAAATAAAGGCCTTCCTTTTTTTTTTTTCTATTGAAAAACCAAATATGTATTTTCAGGCACAAAATACAAAATTCAGGAGAAATAGGAACCGTTAACTATTGACTGTAAATTGATGAACGATTCTTGCATTTTAATTGCAAATTGTGTTTCTCTAATGATATAATATAATTCAAAAAATTACCAAATGCATACCTAACTAAATCTTAATTGATACATAATCAATCTGTACTAATCAGTATTAATTCTTTTCAATAAAAAAACCTTCTGAATTTCAATTATAACAGCAATTATAAGTATATGGAAACCCCAGAACATAACGGATTCTATCCTATCTAAATCCTAAATTAAATCAAATAGGTTATTTTTTCT